TCATTGTATCTCGCAAAAATGGAAACTTAGGTAAATGCTTTATAAACATATGTATAAAAAAGAACATATCTCATTTAGTTCCTCCATGATTACTATAACTAGTTATTTCGGTTTTCTACTGGCTGCTTCGACTATAACCCCAGCTCTATTGATTGGCCTTAGCAAGATACGACTTATTTGAAATTCATTGAATGAACAATTCATAAAAATGAATATTTCTGTGAGATTCCCGGTATTCTATAGTTCCTTCCCGCCTCAATTGCTAATTCTTGGTTATTGAGATTCATGGGCGATTCGTATTAATATTTAGGGATAGATATTACCTCTCTTTTTCTATTCTTTCAAAGAAATCGAAATGATTGAAGTTTTTCTATTTGGAATTGTGTTAGGTCTAATTCCTATTACTTTGGCCGGATTATTCGTAACTGCATATTTACAATACAGACGCGGCGATCAGTTGGACCTTTAATTGAGTAACATCTCTTTTTTTGATTGACCTCCTCCTTAATCTCCAGGAGGTCAAATTCAGGTTGCAGTTCAAGTTAGTGAAGTTATTTTATTGTGATTCGACATTACAAGAACAGAATCACGCTCTGTAGGATTTGAACCTACGACATCGGGTTTTGGAGACCCACGTTCTACCGAGCTGAACTAAGAGCGCTTTTTTATTATGATGGGAGATACGAATGTCAAGAAAAGGATTCTTTTTGTACCCCCAATACATCTTGTATGTATAGTATAATAAAATGATAGATTATGGCCAATTTTAATCGATCCCAATTGACCCCTCGTTACTGTGCATAGGAGAAGTAATAGGTAGGGATGACAGGATTTGAACCCGTGACATTTTGTACCCAAAACAAACGCGCTACCAAGCTGCGCTACATCCCTTTCATTTGTTGTACAGTGCCATTGTATTGTAGGGAATCCTTGTTTTGTTTTCCACATCATAATTTCCTCTATCTATATAGAATTTCATTTCTTTTGCCATTTCTTCTTTTTTGGTCTCATAAAGAATTATATACATACTTAACGTATAAAGGAATGAATACTTATCCATAATGCTCAGGAGGAAGGGTTCATCCTTTTCTGTTTTAGGGACAGGTAGATCTCATCTACCGGATCATTGTATATATCCATTTTGGTTAGGGATTCCCCGTACAAATACAAACGATCTTTAACTACATATGCATCTGATCATATATGTATTACAATATACAACAAAGTCAATAAAGTTAAAGAAAAAGAAGGAGGATTTTCAATGCGAGATATAAAAACATATCTCTCCACGGCACCTGTGCTAACTACTCTATGGTTCGGGTCTTTGGCGGGTCTATTGATAGAGATCAATCGTTTATTCCCAGATGCGTTGACATTCCCCTTTTTTCATTCTAGTTATTGACATGGGGAGGGATCAAGAAGATTAGAGATACAATAAATTTTCTGTGACTAATCCCCCCCGTTTTTTTTTTCAGTTCTTTAGGATAGGAAAGAAAGAGAAAGAATAAAAGTGGATTGAGACTCATCAAAACTCGGGTTCAGGATAGAATTAATATAGGGAGAACAGAAATAGAAATGTGGATCGAGGGCAGGCTGTTCAAGATTATACAAGATAGTAAATGAAATGCTGGGGTTAGGAGTAATTGATAGTTAGAAATAATTGTCTTACTTAATAATTTAATGACTCTATTGAAGGGGGTTCATGGCTAAGGGTAAAGATGTCAGAGTAGTCGTTTTTTTGGAATGTACCAGTTGTGTCCGAAATGGTTTGAATAAAGAATCGCGGGGCATTTCCAGATATACTACTCAAAAGAATCGACACAATACACCTAGTCAATTAGATTTGAAAAAATTCTGTCCTTATTGTTACAAACATACAATGTTTGGGGAGATCAAGAAATAAATCGAACTGAACCGCGTGTGCCACTCTTCCAAGGAAGATTAAGAAATTACATATACATGTATAATATATACAAATCAAGTCCTATTTCAGTCGGATCCAAAATGAATGAAGAAATAGGATTTTAGAAATAAGAAATAAACCATGGATAAATCCAAGCGGCCCCTTCGTAAATCCAAGCGATCTTTTCATAGGCGTTTGCCCCCAATTGGATCGGGGGATCGAATTGATTATAGAAACATGAGTTTAATTAGTCAATTTATTAGTGAACAAGGAAAAATATTATCTAGACGAGTGAATAGATTAACCTTGAAACAACAACGATTAATTACTATTGCTATAAAACAAGCTCGTATTTTATCTTTGTTACCTTTTCTTAATAATGAGAAACAATTTGAGAGAACCGAGTCGATCCCTAGAACTACTGGTCCTAGAACTAGAAATAAATAAGCCTATTCCTCAATCGAATCAAAATTCTAATTGGAACTCAGATTGATGTTTTGTTCGAAAAAGCCAAGAGATTGTCGTGCCGTAATGTAAAAAAAAAGAATGGGGGAAGAAGAAATCTTTTTTTTTTTTGAACGTGTTCGTTCATTCCTACTACTTATCTATGAATTTCTACTATACCCTCCCGGAGTTCATCCTCCGGGGAACTTCGTTTTAAAGTATTCTGGTGAATTCCTTCCAATCTCCTTATTTGATGATCTCATTGGAAATCGTGTCAAGACAATTCCTATTTGATATAGCTATTTGCGCAGGTATTTTACGATTAAGAAGCAACTGCCTCTTGTACAGATCAAGCATTAATCGACCATAACTATGGGATCCCCTATTCTCACGAGTTACTGCATTTATCCGAGTGATCCACAAACGACGAAAACTTCTCTTTCTCCTGTCTCTCTCCCGATGAGTGGAAACAAAAGCTCTCGCTTTCTGTTGAGTAGTAGTTCGAGTAAGTCTTGAATGAGCCCCTCGAAAGGTTGATGCAAATAAACAAATTTTTGTTCTACGTCTCCGAGCTATATATCTTCGTCTAACTCTGGTCATTGAATCAAAAGAAACTTTGATGAATAACTAATTGATTTCTTTTCTTTCAGTCATTCTTTTCCCCTTTCCCGGTTTATTAATAACAAAACGGATTCTTCCGATGTATAAAATACAAATTCCAACGGCTTTTGCTACTATAACCTTCCCAACCACGATTTTTTTTATTTCTTCCAGGCATTTCACCTCAAAAAAAATTGTACCGATATTAGGTATAAAATAATAAATGGACAAATAGTGGCTTCCATCGTTTCTATGATTACTTCTTAAACGGTGAGGTCCTCTCTATACACCGGAGCCCCTTTCCTCATTTAATCAATATTATTGGTAACTTGTACGGTTCACACTCTTTGGCTCTACCCATGAATTATCGAGTAATAGGTCTTTTTACAATGAGATCTATCCATACAGTGACGGCATTTAATTATGAAGGTTGAATAGGTAGCTGACCCTGTTAGTCCGTTCTTACAAGAGCAGGAGCATAATCTTTCTGCTTTTTAAATAATATCCCCCCGCTTAATGGATAACCATTTGCTACCAATGGGGAATTGCTTTTCATCTCAAATCGAGGTGATTGGATTTGCACCAATGGAAACCATAAATTCCATACAAATAGAGGTATATGAGAGATCTTTATCTTTAGATATTGAATGGAGTTCTTCCATTCTATTCATTGGTACGAGTCATTGATACTGTAAAAATCGTCTCATTTGTTCTAGCTCATGATCTGAACGAGTCGCACATACACCCTAGTACATGTTCCTCGACGCTGAGGACATCCTCGAAGAGCAGGGGATTTCGTGACATTTCTGATTGGCTGTCTTGTGTTTCTAATAAGTTGTTTAATAGTTGGCATGCTGAATCATATACAGAATGGGCTGGTTTAGATCGATCCTAACCGGACGGTTATGAATTACTTCCATTTAATATTTTACCCAGGTAAGAAGATAAAAGATCAAATAATGGTTCATTCAAATTATGATTCGAAATGGAATTAAAGATTTATGTGAAATCCCTGGTATTTTCGACCGCTACAAGATCAACAATGCCATGATCTTGGGCTTCTGTTGCTGACATAAAAACATCTCTTTCCATGTCTTCGGATACAACCCATAAAGGATTGCCCGTTCTTTGTACATAAACCCTTGTGAGGATTTCGCGGAGTTTCAGTAGTTCTTCCGCTTCCAGGATAAATTCCCCTGTGGGTGCCTCATAAAAAGAACTAGCAGGTTGATGGATCATAACCCTGATGATATAACATAATGAACGATTCCTCTATCTCGCATGATTGCGCGAAGGGAAGGTATAAAGAATAACAAGCAGGGAGAAATAGAATTGTACAACCGTACAGGCATCTTTTGTGCATTGCATACGGCTCCGCAATGGAATTTCTTTTTCTCTTTTTTCATTGAAGAAAGAGAAAAATCGAATCTATCAGACCCAGATCGTTGAATGATCCATTTACCATCCTTCCTTTCGGAGTAATCAAAAAATACTATGATGGTTCCGTTGCTTTATATATTTATCTCGTCTGTGATTCAGCAATCCCAAAGTTTCTTTCTGATCCGATCAAATAAGAATAAGTCAAAAATGATCTTTTTTTTTTTATTTTATTTATTTTCACACTCTTTCATAACATAAATATTGGAAAGAGACTTCTGGTGTGGAAGCAAAAAGGTTTGTGACGCTGAAATGGACCCCAATACATAAGATCAAATCGGAAATAACCTTTCTTTCATACTACTATCTCGATACAAAATCTCATATTATGAAAAAATAATAATAGTTTGCTCATATCGAACTTGAAATGCCATGCTATTATTACTTAATAATTTGATTCATATTCCATATGACGAAGGCATAGTCTTTTTTTCTCTCAAATAAAAAAACTCATTGGCGCCAAGCGTGAGGGAATGCTAGACGTTTGGTAATTTCTCCTCCAACCAGGATGAAAGATCCCATTGAGGCGGCTAATCCCATGCATATTGTATGCACATCAGGCGGTACAAATTGCATAGTATCATAAATAGCTATTCCTGGGATTACCCATCCGCCGGGAGAATTTATAAACAAATACAGATCCCTGGTATCATCCTCTATGCTGAGATATACCATGAGACCAACAAGTTGATTCGAGATCTCGCTATCAACCTCTTGGCCTAAAAAAAGTAATCTTTCTCGATGAAGTCGGTTGATTAGGATAAAGTTCTATTCCTTAGGAACCGTACACGCACCTTTGGATGCATACGGTTCAAAAAATCAAAATTGAGAAAAGAATGTGTTGATTCCAGCCCTATTTCTTTTTTCGTAGCAGGCTTTTTACCTTATTACTAATGAAAGGGCTTTTTCTTCCATTTTTCAAAAAACATGAGTTTTGACCTGCTTCCCTATAAAAAAGACTTTGCTGAACTTATTGAACTAACCTCTCATTGATGTATTGTTTCATCGAGATCCAAATCACAATGTAATTTTCTTGTTCCCGAATGGGCCTCTTCAACTCTTTTAGGTTTATGCTCTACTCCAGGTAAAGATCTGCCCGAATTGTATTTGCACATATAGGACAAATGATTCCAGTACCACTTCTTTTTGCTATGACTTCTTTTTTCAATTTGTTTCATTTTCATGCCTTCCACGAAATATTCGATGTATTCATCATATTATTCCTTTGATTGGCAGTTTGAGATAACTCATATGGTATAAATCATTTAAGATAGGGTGGTAATCATACATGGATTGCCTTGGTATTTTCTGAACGGAGCCTGTATACTTCATTTTATTGGTCCAAGCCAACCATCAAATTTTTGAATTGATAATATTGATCCCCCAACCAAATAAATTGATCTAATTGCACTTCACGCTTCGAATTATTGATGGTTCAATCAATCTTTCTTGGGCGAAACAGAGGATATCTCGATCGGAGGAGAGAACGGGGAAATCCCATATGACCCAATAGGTCTGACAAGTCACACTATACGTCAACCCAAACTGCATCTTCCTCTCCAGGACTCCGAAAAGGTACTTTTGGAACACCAATGGGCATTAAATGAAAGAAAAAGGAGTTAAGTACTCTATTTCACTTTGATGTGGAAACGTAAAATGGGTTTATTGTCTTCATAATATTGTCCGTTTATCGTATTTTATCGATAAATTGGAAGATTCATGGAGGAAGACAGAATAAAGGAAAATTCTTACGAACGGATCGTTCGAATGATAAACAAGTATCTATCCATTCGCTCACAAAAAATAGGATTAATCCCCATTGCGTATTGGTACTTATTGGATATAGAATAGATCTGCTTCTCTTTGTTCCTACGAACAAAATTGTTCAATTATTACCAACGGAACAGAATAAATATTCACCCTTGTTTCGAGATAATCCAATAAAAAAGGTGAGGTCCATAGCATAGTCATTTCCAATGTGATAAAGTTACATAGTGTCTATTTTTTCTTTGAGAAAGGGGTATTTCCATGGGTTTGCCTTGGTATCGTGTTCATACCGTCGTATTGAATGATCCCGGTCGGCTGCTTTCTGTCCATATAATGCATACAGCTCTAGTTTCCGGTTGGGCCGGTTCGATGGCTCTATACGAATTAGCAGTTTTTGATCCTTCTGACCCCGTTCTTGATCCAATGTGGAGACAGGGTATGTTCGTTATACCCTTTATGACTCGTTTAGGAATAAACAATTCATGGGGCGGTTGGAGTATCACAGGAGGAACTATAACGAATCCGGGTATTTGGAGTTACGAAGGTGTGGCCGGGGCACATATTGTGTTTTCTGGCTTGTGCTTCTTAGCAGCTATCTGGCATTGGGTGTATTGGGATCTAGAAATATTCTGTGATGAACGTACAGGAAAACCCTCTTTGGATTTGCCCAAGATCTTTGGAATTCATTTATTTCTTTCAGGGGTGGCTTGTTTTGGGTTTGGCGCATTTCATGTAACAGGCTTGTATGGTCCTGGAATATGGGTGTCCGATCCTTATGGCCTAACCGGAAAAGTACAATCTGTAAATCCAGCGTGGGGCGCGGAAGGTTTTGATCCTTTTGTTCCGGGGGGAATAGCCTCTCATCATATTGCAGCAGGTACATTGGGTATATTAGCGGGTCTATTCCATCTTAGTGTCCGCCCACCCCAACGTCTATACAAAGGATTACGTATGGGCAATATTGAAACTGTCCTTTCCAGCAGTATTGCTGCTGTCTTTTTTGCAGCTTTCGTTGTTGCTGGAACTATGTGGTATGGTTCAGCAACTACCCCGATCGAATTATTTGGTCCCACTCGTTATCAGTGGGATCAGGGATACTTTCAGCAAGAAATATATCGAAGAGTTGGCGCCGGTCTAGCCGAAAATCTGAGTTTATCGGAAACTTGGTCTAAAATTCCCGAAAAATTAGCTTTTTATGATTATATCGGTAATAATCCGGCGAAAGGTGGATTATTCAGAGCAGGCTCAATGGACAACGGGGATGGAATAGCTGTTGGATGGTTAGGACACCCTATCTTTAGAGATAAAGAAGGGCGTGAACTTTTTGTACGTCGTATGCCTACTTTTTTTGAAACATTTCCGGTAGTTTTGGTAGACGGAGACGGAATTGTGAGAGCCGATGTTCCTTTTAGAAGGGCAGAATCAAAGTATAGTGTCGAACAAGTGGGTGTAACTGTTGAGTTCTATGGTGGCGAACTCAATGGAGTCAGCTATAGCGATCCGGCTACTGTGAAAAAATATGCTAGACGTGCCCAATTGGGTGAAATTTTTGAATTAGATCGTGCTACTTTGAAATCCGATGGTGTTTTTCGGAGCAGTCCAAGGGGTTGGTTCACTTTTGGACATGCTACGTTTGCTTTGCTCTTCTTTTTCGGACACATTTGGCATGGCGCTAGAACCTTGTTCAGAGATGTTTTTGCTGGTATTGACCCAGATTTGGATGCTCAAGTGGAATTTGGAGCATTCCAAAAACTTGGAGATCCAACTACAAAGAGACAGGTAGTCTGATACAACATTGCTCTGGTATCTTTCGCCTCTATATTTAATTTTATGATTTGACATAAGGTACCGTAGAAATATTGATTTTAATCATCGCCTTTCTTTGCTCTTGTACTTTCTTTATCTGGGAAATAATCCCAAATGAACAGGTGTGGAAGTTATAATTGTAAACCACGATCGAATCTATGGAAGCATTGGTTTATACATTCCTGTTAGTCTCGACTTTAGGGATAATCTTTTTCGCTATATTTTTTCGAGACCCGCCTAGGGTCCCGACTAAAAAGATGAAATGATTTTTCATTATCTTAATTGAAGTAATGAGTCCCCATATGGGGACTCATTACTTCAATTAGTCCCCGTGTTCCTCGAATGGATCTCTTAGTTGTTGAGAGGGTTGCCCAAAAGCGGTATATAAGGCGTACCCTGTAAAGCTTACAAGTGAACCAGATATGGAGATGGCGACTAAGGTTGCTGTTTCCATTATTAGAGAATTTCAAGACCACGACGGATCTATGCTACGATAAGATCGTTTATTTACAACGGAATAGTATACAAAGTCAACAGATCTCAACCAATGCACTATAGTATTTATGGCTACACAAACCGTTGAGGGTAGTTCTAGATCTGGGCCAAGACGAACTATTATAGGGGATTTATTGAAACCATTGAATTCGGAATATGGTAAAGTGGCTCCTGGATGGGGAACCGCCCCGTTTATGGGTGTCGCAATGGCTCTATTTGCGATATTCCTATCCATTATTTTAGAGATTTATAATTCTTCCGTTTTACTGGATGGAATTTCAATGAGTTAGGTCCATAAGAACCACGAAGCCCTAGCTTTTCAATCAAAAATGAATCACTTAGGACTCAGATTTATAGTCCATTCTGGTAGTTCGACCGTGGAATTCCGTTGTTTCGGTATTTCCGGAATATGAGTGTGCGACTTGTTATAATTGATCCTATTGATCGTACAGAGCATGGGTCTGTCATCTCGATAGAGACGGTTCTGCCTCGTCGGATATTCATCCTAGTATCTGGAGCACGGAATTTATGGAATAGATCAAGAAATATTTGAACTATGATTCATACCTACTATTCAAACCTCGTGACCGGACTTCAAAAAATTTTCAAACAAAGAGGTATTTGATAAATTGAACGATTTATCTTCCTTTAGAATCATGCTTATTTTGACCGAAGGACAACCCTTTCTCTGAATTTTTAGTCATTACATCTATTCATTGAATAAGTGATGATCAAATAGTTCTTACTCATAGAACCCTTGGTCTTAGTTTTTGGGTTTTATTGAATCATCGTGGTTCTAGTATGAATCTGAGGTTTCAATCGATTCATAGGGTCTCAACAAGAGAATTCCTATCAAAAAAATAGTAAACAATAGTCAATCCACATTACGCACAAACAAAAACAACAAATCAAATAACAAATAAATAGGGGAATAGAAAATTCAAGAGGCCTGTAACAATCAACATAAAGACAGATGAGCTGACTTGATATTTTGGCATTCTCATCACAACAAAGAAAAGATTTCGGATTTTGCTTCCTTCGTATCTTCAGAGACGATTGAATCAAGTGGATAAATAAGAAGTTTCAAACTTTCTATTACATATCCACTGCAATCAGTATTTTGGTGTTTCTGCTTGAGCCGTACGAGATGAAATTCTCATATACGGTTCTCAGAGGGGGAGTCCCCTTGGTTTACCTATCTCAATAAAGTATATGATTGGTTCGAGGAGCGTCTCGAGATTCAGGCGATTGCAGATGATATAACTAGTAAATACGTTCCTCCTCATGTCAATATATTTTATTGTCTAGGAGGAATCACACTTACTTGTTTTTTAGTACAAGTAGCTACGGGTTTTGCTATGACTTTTTACTATCGTCCGACCGTTACAGAGGCTTTTGCCTCTGTTCAATACATAATGACTGAAGCCAACTTTGGTTGGTTAATCCGATCAGTTCATCGATGGTCAGCAAGTATGATGGTCCTAATGATGATCCTACACGTATTTCGTGTGTATCTCACGGGCGGATTTAAAAAACCTCGCGAATTGA